GCGAACAAAAGTTTTGTTCTTTTTACAAACCTGATGTTGATAAATTTGCGGATCTAGAAATTCATTTCGGACAATTGAACCTTCTCAAACTGTTTCTTTTTAAGAACTAAAAAGATTTGTGCCAAAACAACAGATGCCAAAAAGAACAAAAGGCCTTGGACACGTAGTGGATCTTGAAGTACTATTTCTGCATCTCCCTGACCAAATCCACCCACATTAGGATTACTTGTTAATGGTTGATCAAGTTTGATAGATTCGCCCTCTGAAACACGAAGTTCTGGTCCTGGAGGGATAATATCAACCACTTGGCGTCCATCCAATGCATCCGTTATGGTTATTTCGTACCCCCCTTTTTCTTTTCGTATGATTTTGCTTACTATACCCGCTGCTGTAGCATTATAAACCGTATTGTTACTTTTTGTCCCGTCGGGATAAATCTGGCCCCTTCCCCTGTTACCACCTACGTATATTGGGTATTTTAAGAAGTGAACATCTTTATTAGTCGCGGGATCCGGGGAAAGAATAGGAAAAGTGATTTCACTATATTTCTTACCAGGAACAGGCCCTATCACAAGAATATTTTTTTTAGTGGGGCCGTAATTCTGAAAAGATAGATTGCCTATCTTTTCTTTCATCTCGGGAGAAATACGACTGGGGGGGGCTAATTCAAACCCTTCCGGTAAAATAAGAACGGCCCCTACATTCAACCCCCCCTTTTTACCATTAGCAAGAACTTGTTTCAGTTGCATATCATAAGGAATTCTAACAACTGCTTCAAACACAGTATCAGGAAGTACCGCTTGCGGAACCTCAATATCCACAGGTTTATTAGCTAAATGGCAATTGGCGCATACAATACGACCAGTGGCTTCTCGTGGATTTTCAAAACCCTGCTGCGCAAAAATGGGATATGCATTTGAAATGGAGGCCCGAGTTATTATATATATCATGAGTGATACGGAAATGAATCGAGTAATCTCTTCCTTTATCGAAGAAAAAGTATTTCTAATTTGCATGGTCCAATCGTTGATCCCGAAAATTTCTACAATAAAATTGGGTAGGTCGCTAGTATAGTTCCCTATCCACGATTTTGCTATTTACTGAAATAATTTTACTGGAATATAGGAGGAATCCTCTGAATGGGTAGAAAGGGTAAGGTAAGTACGACCTGGAATGCTTTGCTTAGGTACAAAGTAAGAAACATTCTAATTGACTCGTTTTTCAGTCATTCATTGAATGATAAATCACTACAAGTGATGGAGATACACGATTTAAATAAAGGAAAATCCAATATTTGAAAATTGTATCTAGAATGACTGGAAAAGTTGAAACAAGACCAGATATAATTTGATCATTATGAAAAAATCCAAAATCGTTATAGACATAGCCAATCATTAGTTCCCAACCGTGGGGCGAATGGAATCCGATACATAAATCAGTTACTAAAAGAATGGAAAAGGCTTTTATTGTGTCGCTTAAATTATATAGGAATTCTTGAACCCAAGAATTAAGAAAAACAAGTTCTTCATTACCCAGAATAGAATAAGCACTTAGAATAACGAAACAGATTAGATTTGTCGAGAAGTGCAAAATTGTATGGATATGATCCTCATCGTGTATCTTGATCAATTGGATTGTTTCTTTGTGGAGCCCCATACGAAACTTTTGTAGATGTCTTTCCGGGAATTCCTTTACCATTTCATCCAAGAGAAATAGCTCCTCTAATTCTATGAATTTTTCTAGAATACTCTTTTCTTGAATATCGTTCAAAAAAGTTTTGGATTTGCTAGTATTCCACCAATTAGTAACCCAAGATTCTAGACTTTTATTAAACGAGAGAGTGATCCACCGGGGCAAAAAGACTACAAATACTATAAATGAAAGATATCGAAGGGGAATAGATGCGCTCTTTTTTGTCATTTTTTCATCTGTGAATTGTCACCTCATTCGTTGACTCTATGCGATCTAATATTTCTATCAAGCATAAGTTCTATTATAAGGTATCGCGCCTATTAATTATTAATTTATTAATCGAGCCCCCATTTTTTAGTTGTGATTCAGAGGTTAGTCCTTGAATCTAGTGTAGAAAAAATACAGAAATAGAAGAAGAATCCACTTCGAATTCGAATTCAAATAAAGAAATAATAAAAAAATAGATTGTTTCCAGATATCTTAATTGATCGAATATTCGAAGTAATTACTCCCCTTTGATGAATGCCCGAAAGATTCAAATAAAGATTCCAATAATGAATCTTTTTCGGATTTCGAAATGAAAGAACTTCCTGTTTATTAAAAAAGAAAATATCAAATATTTCAAAAAAAAAAATTGACAGACAAAAACAAAAAAGGTTTCGTTTTATATTATGGCCGCCACGTACACGTTTGCCTTGCTTTGGCCCCATGAGGCGTTCTGAAAAAACTTTAATTAAGTAAGTTATGCTTATAGAAAAAAAGGATTCTTAGGGGTTTTCCTCTTGCTGAGAAAGCATTTATTTTGCAGTTTCTTTTTTTCAAAATACTTCAATTGGTACACGCAAGAAATAGGCCAATTCCGCAGCCTTTTGCTCAATTTCCCGTGGAGTCAAATTCTCATCAGTACGAGTCAAGGGAACGTCTCCCAGGCCTCTGATTTCCATATAAAGGACACGACGAGCATAAATACCCTCTTTTACTTCTATTCTGATGGACTGAATATCTTTCATAAGGAATCGTAAAAAGATGCGGCGATTTTTTCCAGGAAATCCCCAACGAAAAATGCACACTATTCCTTCTTTTCTATCAAATCGATCATAACCGCTACCTACATTCCATGTAATTGTGCACCACAAATAGGAACTAATAAAGAGACCCGCGATCCCATAGAAAGACATTACGATCCCTTGTGGGAAAAAAAGGATTTGTTGAGACGGAAAGAAGGATATCAAATTCTTATCAAGATAACTCGAAATTCCAACCAATAAGAATCCTAATGAACCTAAAAAAAGGATAAACGCCCAGCAGAAATTACTTGTTTTGCGAGATCCCGCTATAAATTCTATCCATATATATTCTGATCGCCAACTCATACATAGTAGATCCAGTTGCATTTTATGGAATAACAAAAAAAATTGCACTTTACTTTTTTTTCCGAAGTAACTCTCATCAACTAGTACTATTCTGATGTGAACTTTTAGTAGTAATTAATCGAATTGGTTAGATATAATAAAATAAAAGCATCCCCCTCATATGATTCCCTATCAATAGCTACATACATATGGATAGATTTACTTTAATTTCAGACATGAGTTCGGATCCCAGCCTATTTTTTTTTTTATTGCTAGAATTCGTCTGTCCATATATCATGTTTACGCATGTATAAGATCCTTTTCATTTATGTTCGGAGAAAGCCACCTGTTATTCTTATACAATATTCTACTAAATAGATATCCTTGTTCGCTAAGTCTTGAAAAAAAAAACTAGATGAGATTTGACCACATCAGATTTAAAAAATCTTTTTTTTTTGAACATGAAGAGATAAAGAGGCCATTGCAATTGCCGGAAATACTAGGCCCACTAAAGGCACAAAAAAGGAGGGTAAGTTGTTGAGAATTGTCATAGAATGGGGTACCTCAATTTAATATTTCTACCTGTTATTGTTATAAGGATATCTTATAATAATTAATAATTATAATTCATATTATAATTCGTATATTAGTATACTAAGTATATCGAAGTGAGTATATATAATAAGTGCAAGCAATGTCGAACTAAATAAACGGACTTATTCATCTTTCTACATGAAATAGATGTATGTATGATAATCCACTTTCTTTATTATTCTTACTTCTTTTATTTTTATTCTTATATTGTTCTTATCTTCTTCTTCTAATTTCTTTTTTAATAAAAAAAAGAGTCTCTTAAAAATTTAAAAATCCCCGAAAGATTCGTTAGAATCCGACCCAAGAGCAGGAATTCTTATAAAAAGGGGACTTCTTGGGAGATATAGAAAGATGCAAGATTCTATATTTTCTATATTTGAAATATATACATATAGAAGAGGCGAACAGAACACGAAATTCGTTTTATTTGCCTTGCCTCCTAATTCGAAGGAAGAATTCGCTGTTTATGTTGTTGTTTTTTTACCGATATTACTAATCAGCAATATCGGTAAAAAAACAACGATTATCCGCATGATTCTTTCTACAATTAAATCTTATGTCACCAAATAAAAATTCATTTTTTCGGTTTTTTATTTTGATTCTGATAAACTAACTAACTAGTTGTTCGCCACAAAAAAAAGCGGAACTCAAGACTCTACTTGATTGAATTTTTATTGAAAGGAAAAAAGGCGTGGAGCTGAAATAGCTCACTCAGAACACCTTTTAAAGGGTTACGTGGTACGATTGGATCGAATAAGCCCTTATGGAATAAATATTCAGCCGCTTGTGAACCTTCAGGTACTGTCTTATTCAATGTTTGTTCAATTACTCTTTTACCCGCAAATGCAATATAGGCATTAGGTTCGGCAATAATGATATCCCCCAACATACCAAAACTAGCTGTTACTCCACCAGTAGTAGGAGATGTAAGAATTGATACATAAAATAACTTTTTATTTGATTGATAATCATATAAAGCAGAAGATATTTTAGCCATTTGCATCAAGCTCAAACTTCCTTCTTGCATGCGTGCCCCTCCGGAAGCACACACTAGAATAAGAGGTAAAAGTTTATTGGTAGCATACTCGATCAAACGGGTGATTTTCTCGCCTACTACGGATCCCATACTACCCCCCATAAACTGAAAATCCATAACCGCAATTGCGACGGGAATCCCGTTTAGTTGACCTGTACCTGTTTGAACAGCCTCTGTTAATCCTGTTTTTTTTTGATAAGAATCAATACGATCTTTATAAGGTTCCTCCTCTGAATGAAATTCAATGGGATCCAGAGAAACCATGCCGTCATCCATCGGATCCCAAGTACCTGGATCAACCGAAAGTTCGATTCTATCTGAACTAC